AGAATGATGGGATGTGGTTAATTATCTTTAGGGTTGAGTTGATAGAAGTGCGGATTTGATGGTGGATAAATATATGGGGGGGGGGGAAAAAAAAGAAAGAAAAAGTGTGTGAAGGGTAGTAAATGAAGTAATTTTTTGTTAGTTGAGGGAATGGTAGTTGGAGTTATGCACACCTAAAAGATGAAAAAAATGGAATCTCCGATCAGGTGGTTAGGCCTTTGTTTTTGGGGTTTGGCAGGGGCAAATTAATGTGGGGATCGGAGATGGGGGAGGGGGGGTTTGAGTAGAGCTTGTGTAATTTAATTTTATTGAGGGTGGGAATTTGAAGGGGGGGCACTGTAGTGATTATCTGTATGTCTTACAAGCATGGATTAAATAACACCATGTCAGTTGCGGGGGGAGTTAGAATGTGGAACGAAGGTGCGGTTAATAATGTCTATGTACTAGGAATCAAAGACAGGCGCTGCGGGACTTGTTGTGGCGAGACCAGCATTATGCGATGGGGTCGCGTGCAGACCAGAGATAAAAGATACCAAATGCATGGAGAGCTCCCGTGACTGGTTAATAGGGAGATAGACCCGTGATCCATCGAGATGTCTTATTTAAGGGGAACGTGTGAGCGGTTTAAATGCTATGGCCGTGAGGTAAGAACCAGATGTCCTTTAGATGTCGTTTATAGCTACCCCCACGAGTTATGGGCCCGGTGCGAGGAGAGTAGCACTCTTGTGCGGGATATTGATTTCACGGAGGATGTTGAACAAGGGACACCCAATTGAGGGCGATATCCGTGTTGACGAGGGAGGATTTGACTTAGATGTGCTATGTACTGCGAGGGAGGATTTGACTTAGATGTGCTATGTCCGACAAAGGATTTGATGTTTTATGTACTTCGGCTGAGTTTCTAGTTCTGTTGATATTCCAGGGGGTAATCATGTCTTGTGGAGAGAGGGGTTATGTATTATAGTTTGTATACCCAGTAAGTTCCTTGCTTGTAAGCATGTTTTGGACGATTTAATGGTAGAAATGCAATATTATGTTTTATGTACGGTGAACCATTTATAGTACTATATAATATTCATGTTGGCTAGCAGTAATGCACGAATTACATAAGGGCATGGGAGATTAAGTTAGTACTTAGGTTGTTCTTTGAGTTCTTTCCCCCCTATAGAATACAGAGAGTAGTTTAAGATAGAATGCCAGTTTTGGGTATTGGCGGTGAAGCTATTGCTTTCTTTCTGATTGTCCTAGGGAGAAGTCTCCATCTTCGGTTTACAAGACCGGTATACTAGTTTGTACTACGAGGGCAAGTTCATTTGAGGAGCTTGTTTTCAGTTAAAGAGGCTAGTGGTATTAAGATTAGGATTGTGGTGAAGTATGTTATGGATGCTATTTGTCCAATTATGATAAAGGGCTGGTTTACTGGTTGGCTTCCAATTCAGGTTAGGGTAATTAAAGTTGTAGTTAGGAGTCATAGTATGAGTTGGCTGAGTGGGCGGAATGTTATGCTTTGTTGTTTGGATTTGTGTAATATGGGTATAGCTATTAGGATGAGAATGGATAGGAGGAGGGCTAGTACTCCTCCTAGTTTGTTGGGAACGGATCGTAAGATTGCGTATGCAAATAGAAAATATCATTCTGGTTTAATGTGTGGTGGGGTGCTTAGTGGGTTAGCTGGGGTATAGTTGTCTGGGTCGCTTAGGAGGTCAGGTAGGAATAGTACTAGTATTATTAGAAGGAGAAGGAGAAGGGTTAAGCCTAGGATGTCTTTGGTTGTATAGTAGGGGTGAAAGGGAATTTTGTCAGAATTGGAAATAATTCCGCATGGGTTATTTGATCCTGTTTCATGTAGAAAGAGTAGGTGTAGAGTTGTGAGGGCTACAATAATAAAGGGCAAGGTGAAGTGAATTGTGAAGAATCGTGTAAGAGTGGGTTTATCAATAGAATATCCTCCTCAGACTCATTGGACGAGGTCGGTTCCAATGTATGGGATTGCGGATAGTAAGTTTGTAATTACTGTAGCCCCTCAAAATGATATTTGCCCTCATGGAAGCACATAGCCTATAAAGGCTGTGGCTATAACTGTAAGTAAGAGTAGAATGCCGATGTTTCAGGTTTCAAGGAGGAGAAATGAGCCGTAGTATAAGCCTCGACCTACGTGTAGGAAGAGGCAGATAAAAAATATGGAAGCGCCGTTGGCATGGAGGTAACGGATAATTCAGCCATAGTTTACGTCTCGGGTGATATGTGCGATTGAGGAGAAGGCAGAGGAAGTATCTGGTGAGTAGTGTATTGCTAGGAATAGGCCTGTGATGATCTGTAGGAGCAGGCAGGTTGCTAGAAGGGAGCCAAAATTTCATCATATTGAGATGTTGGAGGGGGTGGGTAAGTCGATGAAAGCATGGTTAACTATTTTTATAATTGGGTTAGACTTACGTGTTGAGGTCATTAATGTTTTTGTAGTTGAAATACAACGATGGTTTTTCATATCATTGGTCATGGTTAGAACCCATGTAAAAATGATGACATATGCTTTGTTTTTATTGAGTGTGTTGTTGGTTATGGGATTTGTAGGTTTTTCTTCTAAGCCTTCTCCAATTTATGGGGGTTTAGCATTAGTTGTTAGTGGTGTAGTTGGTTGTATTATTATTTTAAATTGTGGGGGTACTTATATAGGTTTAATAATGTTTTTGATCTATTTGGGGGGAATAATAGTTGTTTTTGGTTATACTACTGCAATGGCTATTGAAGAATACCCTGAAGCATGGGGCTCAGGGTTTGAGGTCTTGGGGAGTCTTTTGGTGGGGCTAGCTATAGAGGTAGGATTAGTCTTTTGAGTCTTAGAGTATGATGAGTTGGTTGTGGTGATTAGCTTGAATAACATAGGGAGTTGGGTGATTTTTGAGGGGGAGGGGTCGGGTTTAATTCGAGAGGATTCTATTGGTGCGGGTGCATTGTATGACTATGGTCGTTGATTAGTGGTGGTTACTGGTTGAACGTTGTTTGTTGGTGTATACATTGTGATTGAAATTACTCGCGGGATCAGGTTACATTATTAGAAGCGGGGTTAAAATAAGAGGGATAAGGAAGGAGAGGAAATAGAGTTTGACTATACCTTTTTGAGAGGTTATGATGGTGGATGAAGTAATGTGGATTTGTGTAATTGTTTTAGGTATTAGTTTTTCTAGTCAAGTTGAGTCTAGTAGGAGAAAGGCTATATTTTGGCTTATAGTCAGATTTTGATAGGGAATTATTCGGTGAATTGTTGTGGGGAAATAACCCAGTATATTGGAAAATTTGAATATGTGTGATGGTGTATTTATTTTGAGTTTATTGGTCATAAGAGTTAGGTCTAAGGCTATTAGAAAGCCTAGGGCGGTTCCGCACAGGGCTAGGTACTTCAGGTAATAGGGTATTGTTAGTTGGGGGAGTGTAGTGGGGGAAATGTTATTGGTGATAAGAAAACCTGCGAGTATGCTGCCTACTGCTAGGCGTTTTAGTGGGTTCAGTAGGGTTAAACTGTTTTCGTTAATATTGATTGAGCTTGAAAAGCGGGGTTGTCCTGTTAGTGTAAAAATGATAGTTCGAGTGCTGTAGGCGCTAGTCAGGGAGGTGGCGATAAGAGTAATAGATAGGGCTCAGGCGTTGGTATATGACGTGTTTGCGGTTTCGATAATAAGGTCTTTAGAGTAGAAGCCCGTAAGGAATGGTATGCCTGTGAGTGCCAGGCTGCCTACAGTTAGGCATGTTGAGGTAAGGGGTATTGTTTTAAATAATCCCCCTATTTTTCGGATATCTTGCTCGTTGTTTAGGTTGTGAATAATAGATCCAGAGCAGATAAATAGTATAGCTTTGAAGAAAGCGTGGGTACATACATGTAGGAATGCTAGGTATGGTTGATTAATGCCAATGGTAACTATTATTAGTCCTAGTTGGCTTGAAGTGGAGAAAGCTACGATTTTTTTGATATCATTTTGTGTTAAAGCGCAGATTGCTATGAATAAGGTGGTAATGGCTCCTAGGCATAGTGTGAGGCTTTGGATTAACATGTTGTTTTCTATCAGAGGGTGGAAGCGGATAAGTAAAAATACTCCTGCCACCACTATGGTACTCGAGTGGAGTAGGGCTGAGACTGGGGTTGGGCCTTCTATAGCGGAGGGCAGTCAGGGGTGGAGGCCAAGTTGGGCTGATTTGCCTGTTGCTGCCAGGAGGAGACCTATTAGTGGTAGTAGGCTTGGGTTGGAGTTTAGGATGAATATTTGTTGGAGGTCTCATGAGTTGTAGTGTAGTAGAAACCATGCTATGGCTAGAATAAAGCCAATATCACCAATGCGGTTGTACAGGACTGCTTGGACCGCTGCTGTGTTGGCATCTGTTCGGGCATGTCATCAGCCAATCAGTAAAAATGATATAATACCTACACCTTCTCATCCGATAAAGAGTTGGAAAAGGTTATTAGCGGTAATTAAGATTAATATGGTAATGAGGAAAATGAGGAGATACTTAAAGAACTGATCAATGTTTGGATCTGAACTTATATATCATAATGAAAACTCTATAATACACCAGGTGATAAATAGTGCGATTGGGGTGAATATTATGGAAAGGTAGTCTAGTTTGAAGCTTAATGTCAGTTCTAGTGATTGAATAGTTGTTCAATGTCAGTTTGAGATAATTATGTCCTGATCCAGAAAGATAAATAGGGTTATGGGGAATAGGCTGAGGGTGAAGGTAAATATTATGGTTGTTTTTACATAGTAGGGGTACGTGAGTTTTTTGCTAGGGCTGATGAGGGCTATGATAATTGGGAAAGTTAAGGAAGTTAGGGTTAGTATAATGATGGAAGCATGCATGGTTGCTACTTTTATTTGGAGTTGCACCAATATTTTTGGCTCCTAAGGCCAATGGATGGCTGTCATCCTTTAAAAGTTGAGAGAGCCGTTTTGTTAGGTACGGGAGCATGGATTAGCAGTCCTTGCAAGCTTTCTCGGTAAATAAGAAGCGGTAAGCTTCTATGTCTAGGTTCACAATCTAGTATTTTAGTTAAATTATATTTACAAGGGGTTAAGCCTATAATAATGTTAGGGTTGAGGGATAAGAGAATGATAGGGGAGAGGTGCATAAATATTAGTATGTTTTCCCGTGTAAAGGAGGGTTTAATATTGGTGATGTGGTGGGTGAGTGATCCTCGTTGGGTTGTAATGTACATGTATAGGGAATAGAGGGCGGTAATTAGTATATTTAGTCCTGTAAGTATAATGGTAACATGTGATCAAGAAAATGAGGCTATTACTACGAGCAGTTCTCCTATTAGGTTAATAGTGGGGGGTAGGGCTAGGTTAGTGAGATTTGCTATAAACCATCAGAAGGCTATTAGTGGAAGTAGGGTTTGAAGTCCTCGAGAAAGTATTATAATGCGGCTGTGGGTTCGTTCGTAGTTTGAATTTGCTAGGCAGAATAGTATAGATGACGTGAGTCCATGGGCTATTATGAGGATAATTGCGCCAGTGAAGCTTCAGGGGGTTTGAATGAGGGAAGCTATAATTACTAGGGCCATATGGCTTACGGAGGAATATGCGATGAGTGACTTCAGATCTGTTTGTCGAAGGCAGATTGAGCTTGTTATAATTATGCCTCATAGAGATAGTATAAGGAAGGGGTAGGCTATGTGTTCTGTAAGTGGATCAAGGATTGGGGTGAGTCGTATTATGCCATAACCACCTAATTTTAGAAGTACTGCAGCAAGGACTATTGACCCGGCAATGGGTGCTTCAACGTGGGCTTTAGGAAGCCATAAATGTAGGCCATATAAGGGCATTTTTACCATAAAGGCCATCATACATGCTAGTCAAAGTAGGTTGTGTGATCAGGTGCTCGTTAATTTTTGGGTTGTGAGTGTAAGGAATATAATGTTTAGTGAGCCTAGGTCGTTATAGGTATATAATAATATAATTAATAGGGGGAGGGAGCCAGTTAGTGTGTAGAATAGGAAATATGTGCCTGCGTTGAGGCGTTCTGCTTGGACACCCCATCGAGTAATAATAATTAAGGTGGGGATGAGGGTGGTTTCGAATAGGATGTAGAATAGAATTAGCTCTGTGGCTATGAATGTTATAATCAGGGAAATTTGTAGAAAAACTATTATGGAGAGATAGAGTTTTTTTCGTGAGGGACTTTCATTGTGAAGGTGGTACTGACTTGCTATGATTATGAGGGGCAGGAGTCAGGCGGTTAGTATTAGGAGAGGTGTTGTTAGTGGATCAGAGGATAGGTAGGTTGAATAATTAATGAGGTTGCTGTTGGTTTGATTGAAGAATAGAAGAGGGATAAGGCTGATGATCAAGCTATGTGTAGTCAGGTTAATTCAGATTATGTTATTTTTGGAGAACCATGTTATTGGTAGTAATATGATTGTAGGAAAAATTATTTTTAACATTGAAGTAGGCTTAGGTTTTGGATATGATCTAGGCCATATGTACTTGAAATTGAAACTAATAAGGCAAGGCCTACTGCCGCTTCGCAGGCGGCAAATACTAACAGGGTAATAGGTACAATATTAGTTAGGGGGGAGTGTATGTTTAAAGCCATGAGGGTATTTATGATAAATAGTGAGAGTATTATTCCTTCTAGGCACAGTAGTGATGATATTAAATGTGAGCGATAGATTAGTATGCCTAGGAGTGAAATAGTGAATGCTAATATAATATTTATGTAAATAATGGGCATTTGGTTAGTATGGTTGTCATAATCTAATGAGTCGAAATCATTTGTTTTGTTTAAACTACTTACCAATTCAGCTCAATCTAGACCCTTTTGAGTTCATTCATAAGCCAGGCTGAGGGTTAGAATAGTAACTAATATCATTGATGATTTAATTATTGTGGAAAGGTTTGTTGTCTGGAGGGCTCATGGTAGTGGTAGTAGTAGGGCAATTTCTAGGTCAAATAGTAGAAAAGTAATGGCTACTAGGAAAAATTTTATAGAAAAGGGGATGCGGGCAGGATTTAGCGGATCGAAGCCGCATTCGTAGGGGTTAGTTTTTTCTGTGTAGGAATTGAGTTGGGGTAATCAGAATATGATAACTATTAGTATTAGGGTTAGGAGGGTATTAATTGTTAGGATCAATACTAGGTTAATTATTCTTTTCCGAGTGTTGATCGGAGCTAGTTGATTGGAAGTCAGCTGTACTGGCTATACTAAAAGAATAGGAACCTCATCAGTAAATGGAGATATAGAGAAATAGTCAGACAACATCTACAAAGTGTCAGTATCAAGCGGCGGCTTCAAAGCCGAAATGGTGATTTGATGTGAAATGGTACAGTAGTTGACGAATAAGGCAAATGATGAGGAATGTGGACCCAATAATGACGTGTAGCCCATGGAAGCCGGTGGCAATAAAGAATGTTGAGCCGTAGATGCCATCAGAGATGGTAAAGGGTGCTTCATAGTACTCTGAGATTTGTAGTAGGGTGAAGTAAACACCTAATAAAATTGTGGTAAACAAGGCTTGGTTTATTTGCTTTCGATTGCCTTCCATTAGACTATGGTGGGCTCAGGTGATTGTAACTCCTGATGCAAGCAGTACGGAGGTATTTAGAAGGGGCACCTCTAAGGGGTTTAAGGGAGTGATGCCTGTTGGTGGTCAGTGGCCCCCTAAGTGGGGGGTAGGGGCGAGGCTTGAGTGATAAAATGCTCAGAAGAAGCCAGTAAAAAAGAAAATTTCTGAAATAATAAATAAAACTATTCCGTAGCGAAGGCTTTTTTGAACTGGTGTTGTGTGATGGCCTTGGTAGGTGCTTTCTCGGATAATATCACGCCACCATTGGTATATTGTTAGTAGGTTAGTTAATAGTCCTAATGCTAGTAGGGTAATAGAATAGAAGTGGAATCATATAATTAAGCCAGATGTTATCAGGAGAGCTGAGAGGGCTCCTGTTAGCGGCCATGGGCTAGGTTTAACTATATGGTAGGGGTGAGCTTGGTGGGTCATTAAGTATTGTCGTGTAAATAAAGGCTTACTAAGAGTGTGAATACATAGGCTTGGATTAGGGCGACTGCAACCTCTAGGATTATAAATAATACTAGGAGTATTAAGGTTAGTGAGGCTGCAGGGAGGCTAATGGTTGATAGTGTTAGTGTGGCGGCTCCAATTAGATGTATAAGTAGGTGGCCTGCTGTAATGTTGGCGGTTAGGCGTACGGCTAAGGCTACTGGTTGGATAAAGAGGCTAGTGGTTTCAACAATTACTAATATAGGGATAAGAGGTGTGGGTGTGCCTTGTGGTAAGAGGTGGGCTAGGGAGCTTTTAGTTTTGAAGCGAAGTCCTGTGATCACTGTGCCGGCTCATAGGGGGATTGCTATAGCTAAATTTATAGATAGTTGAGCGGTGGGTGTAAATGAGTGCGGTAAGAGTCCAAGGAGATTAGTCATGGTAATAAAAATGATTAGAGATATAAGTATTAGGGATCAGGCTTGTCCTTTAGCACTATGGGTTGTTATGATTTGTTTTATAATTAGTTGGATTAGATTCTGTTGAATAGTAATTAATCGATTGCTGATGATGTGTTTGGAGGTTGGGAGTAGTAGTGTAGGAAACAGAATGATGAGAATTACAGCAGGCAGGCCTAGGATTGTTGGAGTTGTGAATGGGGTAAATAAATTTTCGTTCATTTTAGTTGTCAAGGATTGTTGCGGGGTTTTGTCTTAGCTAATTTTTGTGGTGGAGATGGATAATAGGTTGTACTTAGTAATTTTAATTGTATAATGATATATAGTGTGGGGAGTATGGTTATAATGATAGTGAACCATGTGGATGTATTTAGTTGAGGCATTTCGCTGTAGAGAAGAAGGGTTTCTCGATCTTTAACTTAAAAGGTTAATGCTATAATAGCTGTACAGCGGGTCTGTGAGATGAATGGGATTGAAGAAAAGGTAAGCTGCTGTTTTGTCTATAGAGTGAATACAGGCCCTATTTCGAAAATTTTTAGTGGAATTAGCTCTGCAACAATTGGCATAAAGCTGTGATTAGCGCCGCAAATTTCTGAGCATTGTCCATAGTAGACGCCTGGTCGTATTGCAGTGAATGTTGTTTGATTTAAGCGTCCGGGTACTGCGTCTGTTTTTAGACCTAGGGTGGGAATAGTTCATGAGTGTAATACGTCTTGAGATGTAATTATCATACGAACAGGGGCTTCAATTGGAAGAACCACTCGATTATCAACTTCTAGGAGTCGAAGGTCCCCTGGGTTTAAGAATAGTGGGGGAAGTATATAAGAATTGAAGATTAGTCCTCCATAGTCTGTATATTCATAGGTTCAGTATCATTGGTGTCCAATCGATTTAATAGTAAAAGATGGGTTATTAATTTCATCTGTTAAGTAGAGAATGCGTAGGGATGGTAGGGCAATTAAGATTAGGATAATTGCGGGTAGAATTGTTCAAATAGTCTCTATTTCCTGGGCATCTGTGATGTTGGTGTTAGTTAATTTTGTTATGAGTACTGATGATAGAACGTATAAGACTAGAAAGCTAATTAGGCACACGATTATAAGGGCATGGTCGTGGAAGGCGATTAATTCTTCTATGATGGGGGATGTGGCGTCTTGTAGGCCTAGTTGAACCGGGTGGGCCATATAAGATATATAGGGTGTTTCCTATAATTTAGCTTTGACAAAACTATGAAATAATTTTTCTAATATCTCAATTGAAAAAGTTATAGAGGCTATAGAGCTGGCTTGAAACCAGCTTCAGAAGGTTCGATTCCTTCCTTTTTTATTTGATTTTGATAAAGACCGGCTCATCAAAAGTATGGTATGGTGGGGGAGAGCCATGTAGTCATTCTAAGTTGGAGGTGGGTTGTTCGATTAATAGGATTTTGCGTTTTGAGGCAAAGGCTTCTCAGATCATGTATACTATTAGCAGTATTGCGACTAGGGAAATAAAGGAGCCTGTGGATGATACAATGTTTCATATGGTGTAAGCGTCGGGGTAGTCGGAGTAGCGTCGAGGTATTCCGGATAGACCAAGAAAGTGTTGTGGGAAGAAGGTTAAATTTACGCCTACAAATATAATTATGAAGTGGGCTTTGGCGCAGACTTGATTTAGAGTATAGCCTGAGAATAAAGGAAATCAGTGAATAAACCCTCCTATAATGGCGAAAACTGCTCCTATTGACAAGACGTAGTGAAAATGAGCTACGACGTAATATGTGTCGTGCAGTACAATGTCCAGTGATGAGTTTGCTAGTACGATACCTGTTAAACCTCCTACGGTAAAAAGGAAAATAAAGCCCAGGGCCCAGAGCATTGCGGGGGATCATTTGATATTGCCTCCGTGAAGTGTGGCGAGCCAGCTAAAGACCTTAACTCCGGTGGGAATTGCAATAATTATAGTGGCGGAAGTGAAATAGGCTCCTGTATCCACATCTATGCCAACTGTAAATATGTGGTGGGCTCATACAATAAAGCCTAAAAAGCCAATTGATATTATAGCTCAGACTATACCTATATACCCGAATGGTTCTTTTTTTCCAGAATAGTATGTTACAATATGGGAAATTATTCCAAAGCCTGGTAAAATAAGGATATAGACTTCGGGGTGACCAAAAAACCAGAATAAATGTTGATATAAGATGGGGTCTCCTCCACCGGCGGGGTCGAAGAAGGTAGTGTTGAGGTTGCGATCTGTTAATAGTATTGTGATGCCGGCCGCTAGTACGGGGAGAGATAGTAGTAATAGGACTGCTGTAATTATTACTGACCAGACGAATAAGGGGGTCTGATATTGGGAAATTGCGGGGGGTTTTATGTTAATAATGGTAGTAATAAAATTAATAGCTCCTAGAATAGAGGAGATACCTGCTAGATGGAGTGAGAAGATGGTTAAGTCTACAGAGGCTCCCGGATGGGAGAAGTTTCCTGCCAGAGGCGGGTAAAGGGTTCAGCCAGTTCCGGCACCGGCTTCTACTGCAGCTGATGCGAGAAGAAGTAGAAAAGATGGTGGGAGAAGTCAAAAGCTTATATTGTTTAAGCGGGGAAATGCTATGTCAGGGGCACCAATTATCAGAGGCACTAATCAGTTTCCGAATCCTCCGATTATGATAGGTATAACTATAAAGAAAATTATGACGAATGCGTGGGCCGTAACAATAACATTGTAAATGTGGTCATTACCTAGCAGGTTGCCGGGTTGGCCTAGTTCAGCTCGGATTAGAAGACTTATAGCTATACCCATTATTCCGGCCCATGCTCCGAATAGTAAATATAAAGTTCCAATATCTTTATGATTTGTAGAGAATAACCAGCGGTTAACGAGCATAGGTGGGAGAGAGGGTAGAATGGCTGAGTTAGCATTAGGCTGTAAACCTAAAGACAGGGGTTAAGTCCTCTTTTTACCAGTCCCGAGGTGATTTTCATGTTGAATTGCAAATTCAAAGGAGCAGCTTAAGACCTCTGCCGGGGCTTCTCCCGCCTTTTTTTCCCGCGGCGGGAGAAGTAGGTCAAAGCCAGTTGATTAGGGTGTTTAGCTGTTAACTAAGTGTTTGTGGGTTTGAGTCCCATTGATCTAGTAAGGGCTTAGCTTAATGAAAGTGATTGATTTGCGTTCAGTTGATGCAGAGTAGAGTTTTGCAGTCCTTAATGTGTTTCAGAAATTAAGTATGATTTAACTTACTGGGAGCTTTGAAGGCTTCTGGTCTGTATTTAACCTAAATTTCTAGAATATGGTGAAGGTTGTTGGAGAGATTGGTAATAGGAGGGTGGTGAAGATAATAAGTGGGGAGATGAAGAGTGTTGGTTTTATATTTTCAAATTGTCATTTTATTTTTATATTATTAATTGCAGGGAGCATTGTTATAGAGGTGGTGTAAATTAGGCGCATATAAAAGTATAAGTTGAGTAGGGTTATGGTGATTATGGTCGTAGGAATAATGAAGTTATTATTTTTCGTGAGTTCTTGAATGGTAATTCATTTTGGTATAAATCCTGTTAGCGGGGGTAGACCTCCTATGGATAGAAGAGTAGCTGCTATTAGTGGTATTAGTCAGGTTAATTTGTTTCAGGTGCGGGATAGTATTAAGGTTGTGGTGTTTGAATTTAGGTTTAGGGCTAGAAATGCAGTAGTCGTTAAAATAATATATGTAGCTAGGTAAAGGATTGTAACATTCGGGTTATATGTTAGTGTCATTATCATTCAGCCTATATGTGTAATTGAAGAATATGCCATAATTTTGCGTAGTTGTGTTTGATTGAGGCCGCCTCAGCTGCCTGCTATGATGGATAGGGTTGAAAGGATCAGGAGGGTGCTTGTGTTGATTGATGGGTAGATTTGGTATATGATCGAGATGGGAGCTAGTTTTTGTCATGTGAGAAGGAGTAAGCCTGGGATTAAAGGTGTTCCTTGGGTAACTTCTGGGACTCAAAAGTGGAAGGGGGTTATCCCTAGTTTTATGGCGAGAGCTATTGTTATGGCTAAGGATGGGAGTTGGTTGAGTTTGTTTGTTATGGTTCATTGTCCGGAGAGCATGTTATTATAAGTAATTGCTAGGATGAAGACCATAGATGCGGTTGATTGTATAAGGAAATATTTGGTTGCAGCTTCTGTGGAACGGGTGCTCGCTTTTTTAGTTAGGATTGGAATAAATGCTAATATGTTTATTTCTAGGCCGGCTCAGGTGAGGAATCAGTGTGAGCTTAGTAGTGTGATGAAAGTGCCTATAATTATGGTGGAGTAGATAACAAGTTGGGCTAGTGGGTTGATTAGTACGGGAAGGGTATAACCAACATTTTCGGGGTATGGGCCCGATAGCTTATTTAGCTGACCTTACTTTAGAACAAGGTGTAATGGGTAGCACGGAGAAATTTGGGTTCTCAGGAGTAGGTTCGATACCTATGGTTCTAGAAATAAGAGGGTTAGGTCCTCTATTATTTACTCTATCAAAGTAACTCTTTTGTCAGACATATTTCTAGTTTTGGGGAGGAATACCAGAGGTTATGATGGGTATTGAGATATATCATATGAGAAGTGCTAGTGTAAGGGGTAAAAAGTTCTTTCATAGTAGGTGCATGAGTTGATCATATCGGAATCGGGGGTAGGTTGCTCGAATTCATAAGGATAGGGAGGGTAATAGGAGTGTTTTAATGGTAAAGCATGTTGTAAATAGTTCTGGTGAGTGAATGGGGTATAATGTCCCTAGGAAGATTGCAGCTGTTAGGGCATTTATTATAATGATATTTATGTATTCGGCTATGAAGAAAAGGGCGAATGGGCCTGCAGCATATTCAACATTGAAGCCTGAGACTAGCTCTGATTCACCTTCTGTAAGGTCGAAGGGGGCTCGGTTGGTCTCTGCTAGTGTGGAGATAAATCATATTATAGTTAAGGGCCACGAGGGTAGGAGGAGCCAAAGATGTTCTTGTGTTGTGATAAGTATGTGGAGGTTAAATGAACCGCTTATTAGTAAGATTGATAGTATGATGATGGCGAGGGTTACTTCGTATGAGATTGTTTGGGCGACTGCTCGTAGTGCTCCGATTAGTGCATAGTTTGAGTTGGATGCTCATCCTGACCATAGAATGGAGTATACAGCTAAGCTAGATATGGCTAGAATGAATAAAAGTCCAAGGTTAAGGTTAATTAGGGGATTAGGTATGGGAAGGGGGGTTCATAAGAGGAGGGCGGTAATAAAGGCTAGGGCTGGTGCAATAACATATAGGGTAGTAGTGGAGGTTGCGGGTTTTGAGGGTTCTTTGGTAAATAGTTTTATTGCATCGGCGAAAGGTTGTAGTAATCCGTAGGGGCCTACAATATTAGGCCCTTTACGTAGTTGCATGTAGCCTAGTAGTTTTCGTTCAGTGAGGGTAAGAAATGCTATGGCGGCTATGATGGGTAGAATAACAAGTAGAAGGTTTGTTGTAAACATAATGTTAAGAAGAGGAGTCGAACCTCTGATTATAAAGTTTTAAGTTTTATGCAATTGCCGGGCTCTGCCATCTTAACAAGCCCTGCTCTTGGGGCATATATGTAGCTTTTTGTTAAATTGAGATTAAGTCATTTATGGAAGGAGGGCACTTTGTGAAGTGGGCCCTATTTCTCTTGTCCTTTCGTACAGGGAGAAATATAGAATAGATAGAAACCGACCTGGATTGCTCCGGTCTGAACTCAGATCACGTAGGACTTTAATCGTTGAACAAACGAACCCTTGATAGCTGCTGCACCATTAGGATGTCCTGATCCAACATCGAGGTCGTAAACCCTATTGTCGATATGAACTCTGGAATAGGATTGCGCTGTTATCCCTAGGGTAACTTTTTCCGTTGATCAATTTATTGGATCAATTGTAGATATTGGTTAGCTTCGACTAGTGTAGTCTTGGTCTGGACTATTCGGAGGTTTAATTATGCTCCGAGGTCACCCCAACCAAAATTAATAATGCAGGTCTAGTAGTGGGTTAAGTCCGTGGATTTTTGTGAGGTTTTGGTTGCATTAGTAAATTAAAGCTCCATAGGGTCTTCTCGTCTTATTATGTTATGCCCGCCTCTTCACGGGCAGGTCAATTTCACTGGTTGAAAGTAAGAGACAGTTGAACCCTCGTGTTGCCGTTCATGCGAGTCCCTATTTAAGGAACAAGTGATTATGCTACCTTTGCACGGTCAGGGTACCGCGGCCGTTGAACATGTGTCACTGGGCAGGCAGTGCCTCTAATATTATTAATGCTAGAGGTGATGTTTTTGGTAAACAGGCGGGGTTAGGTTTGCCGAGTTCCTTTTACTTCTTTTAACCTTTCCTTTGGAGCATGCCTGTGTTGGGTTAACAGTATAGGTAGTACTGGCTTGTTTGTGTTTATTAGTACTAGGCTGTTAAGTGTCAGTGAAATTTTTCGGTCTGACTTAGGCTTATGCATAGGAGAATATATTCATGTTACTGATACTAGCATTATTGCTTCTATAGTTAAATAGATTAATCCAATGTAATGTGAGGAGTTCAGTTGTATGTTTGGGATTTTTTAGTTAGCTGATGTTGAGCTTGAACGCTTTCTTAATTGATGGCTGCTTTTGGGCCAACTATGGGGGCTAGGCTTTTTACTCTCTACGTAAGGTTTTTTCCTAGTATCTAAAGAGCTGTCCCTCTTTAGAATAACAATTAAGTTTACATGGGGATTGGTGGTTCTGTAGGTAAACTTAAGGTTGAACTAAGATTCTATCTTGGATAACCAGCTATCACCAGGCTCGGTAGGCTTGTCACCTCTACCCAGAAATCTTCCCACTATTTTGCTACATAGATGGGTGCGCTCTTTTAGCTGTTTTTGGGTAGCTCGTCTGGTTTCGGGGGTTTTGGCTTTAGTTCTCTTTGCGAAATAGTCTCTGACTAGTTCATTATGCAAAAGGTATAGGGGTGAATCCCTGCTGTTTTGTGCTTAATTTTTTTTTTCACTCTTTCCCTTACGGTACTGTCTCTATGGCGCCGAAAATAAATTTCTATCACCTATACTTTTATGTGTGTAAATGATTTAATATATTTACATATCAATTTGGTAGTAATGTTTTTGGTTTTTTTGGGCTAGTGTTGGCTCAAGACAATCAAATATGGTTGATATCTTCTGGGTGTAAGCCGGATGCTTTATGTTGAGCTATGTCTTGATTTATCCAAGCGCACCTTCCAGTACACTTACCATGTTACGACTTATCTCCTCTATATAAGTATTGGAGCATTTAGTTAAGTATTCCTTAAGTATATTTGAGGAGAGCGACGGGCGGTGTGTGCATGCTTCATGGCCTAATTCAATTAAGCACTCTATTCTTAATTTACTACTAAATCCTCCTTAGGCTCCTAGTTTCATAAGAGCTATCGTGGGGTTTTCTGGCATAGAAAATGTAGCCCATTTCTTCCATCTCATAAGCTACACCTTGACCTAACGTTTTTGCGTGGGCGTTTGTGCTTACTTTGGGTCTCTTGTTGAGGTTTGCTGAAGATGGCGGTATATAGGCTGAGCGAGAGATGGTAGGGTGAATCGGGGTTTATCGATTATAGAACAGGCTCCTCTAGGGGGGTGTGAAGCACCGCCAAGTCCTTTGAGTTTTAAGCTGTTGCTTGTAGTGTTCTGGCGAGTAGTTTTGTTATTTAAATTATTAAAGTTTAGGGCTAGGCATAGTGGGGTGTCTAATCCCAGTTTGGGTCTTAGCTATCGTGTATTCAGACTTTTTAAAGCTACTTTCGTAGTTTATTTTACATTGGCTAGGGTTTTACAGTTTAGCTGGAGTTTAGCTTTATTGAGTTAAATTGATCTAAAACACTCTTTACGCCGGTGTCTATTAGCTCGGGTCAATCGTGTGGCCGCGGTGGCTGGCACGAAATTGACCAACCCTAGGGTAGCATAGCTTAGTTAAACTTTCGTTCATTGCTAAATATTAGTCACTGCTGTCTCCCGTGGGGGTGTGGCTAAGCAAAGTGTCTTGAGCTGCGTTAAGCGTGCTTGATACTTACTCCCTTTGATCGTGGTGATTTGTGGGGTGTCTTCACTGGGGCGGGGATACTTGCATGTGTAATCTTGCTAGGAGTCAATAGAAAGGCTAGGACCAAACCTATTTGTTTATGGGGTGTGAGTCCATCTAGGCATTTTCAGTGTCTTGCTTTAGACTTATTAAGCTACATAAAC